CACGCTATCAAGATCAAGATAGCCCAGTTTACGAAGATTCTGATCTGGAGACCCATCAAGAGAATTGGGAATTGGGAAGACTGAAAGAAGAGAAAAAGAAAAGAATGAGTATAATGATTGAAACATAAGAAAAATACAAGAATAAATAAGATGAGATTCGTCCACCTCCTATATATTTTATCCCTTCGCCCATAAAGAAACTTGCAACACCAATCCCATTTAGAATTCCATCAATTATATATTTATCAAAAAACTGAGTTAGCTCGGCTAACCCTCTTATACTCATGGTGAAAATCCCAATATAAAAAATATCTATATAACCACGATTATATGACCAATTGTATATCACACCTTTTATTTTGTCTAGAATAATTCTTTTAGGACCTTTTTTTAAAAAAAAATTAATTAAGTCCAAATTTTTGAAAGATGAATAAGTAGATCCATAAAAAAGAGATGCTACGAATAGTCCGAAAAGAGCTATACTTACTGAAAAAAAAGCGTTTGATAAAAATCCATACCAATCCTCAGAAGAATTCAATTTCTGATCAAAAAGGGTTGTCGATGGAGTTAACCATTTTGATAATAGATCCAAATCTATTACTTCTCCATTAAAAGAAATTCCTATTGATCCAATGAACAAAGTAAAAAGTACTAATACAAGGAGAGGAAATAACATAGTATTGCTTGATTCATGAGGATACATATAAGTGTACCTATTTATAAAATAAGTACTAAAGTCTCGTATCTTACTTCTTACATTCTTGTCAATTTTAGATATATCTTTTGAAAAAAAGAAATTCCTATTGACTTTATTAAGTGTCCTTTTTCCCCATAGAGATATTGAATAAAACGAGCTCTTTTTTGTACTACTAAGACTACTATAATCTTGAAAATGAATGCGCAAATACCCATCAAAGGTAAGTAAGTACATCCTAAACATATAAAATGCGGTTAATCCTGTTGTGAACCAAGCTATTAGTGCGAAAATTGGTGAGTACAACCAACTATCGTGAAGAATTTCATCTTTGGACCAAAAACAAGCAAGAGGCGGAATACCACAAAGAGAAAGTGTACCTAAAAAAAAAGTAGTTTTTGTAATTGGAACATATTTTGTTAAACCTCCCATAAGAACCATATTCTGACTTTTCTCTGGTGAATATCCAACAATAGGTTCCATTGAATGAATAATGGATCCGGATCCCAAAAATAATAAAGCTTTAGAATAGGCATGGGTGATCAAATGAAATAAAGCAGCTCGATAAGAACCTATACCTAGAGCTAACATAATATAACCCAATTGAGACATTGTAGAATAAGCTAAACTTCTTTTAATGTCTCTTTGGGCAAGAGCTAAAGTAGCTCCTAAAAGTACTGTTATTATACCTACTAAACAAATGAGATTCATTATGTAAGGTATAACTATGAAAAGAGGAAGAAGCCGAGCTACAAGAAAAATTCCTGCTGCTACCATAGTAGCAGCGTGTATAAGAGCCGAAATAGGAGTGGGGCCTTCCATGGCATCAGGTAACCATACGTGAAGGGGAAATTGTGCGGATTTAGCAACTGCACCAACAAATAATAAAATGGCACATAAAGTAGCAAATAAAGAATTGACCCCATTATTATGGATCAAGGTATTCACTATTTGGAATAAATCCCGAAATTCGAAACTACCAGTTATCCAATAAAATCCTAGGGTTCCTAATAATAAACCAAAATCGCCTATACGATTAGTTACAAAAGCTTTTTGACAAGCACTTGCTGCAACGGGTCGTGTGAACCAAAAACCTATCAATAAATACGAACACATTCCCACTAGTTCCCAAAAAATATAGATTTGTATCAAATTGGAACTAGTAACTAATCCCAACATTGAAGCATTGGAAAAACTCATATGAGCAAAAAATCTCAAATATCCTTGGTCGTGAGACATATAATTGTCACTATAAATAAAAACCATGATTCCAACAGTAGTAATTAGTATTGACATAATAGAAGTAAGTGGATCGATCAAGTGTCCGAACTCTAATAAAAAATCATTATTGATGGTCCAAGACCATATATATTGATAGGTCAAACTTCCATTTATTTGTTGAATAGACAGATTGGCCGAAAACCACATAGCTATACTTAGTAGTAAAACACTTAGGAAAGCCCACATACGACGAAGATCTTTTGTTGCTGTCGGAATAAGTAGAAGTCCAAAGCCTATTGACATAGTAACTGGGAGCGGAAAAAGGGGTATTATCCATGCATATTTATATGTATATTCCATAAGAAAACAAATTGTTCTTTTTTCTTATAATTGTTTCCTATTCACCAATTCTGATCTCTTTCGAAAAGAACAAAACACTAAGAGAAAAAAAGATGAAAAAGATCAAATACAAAAATACACATATTGGAATTATGACTTTTTTTTTATCAAAAATTTGAAAGAAAAGTTGCAATTGATTGGTCAAATATCAAATAATATGATCAAATAATTAGTCAAGTTTCTTACTTAGTTATTAATTAACTTAAAACTCTATAAAAGAAAGATATTTTTTAAATAATATGGCATCATATGAGATTTTGAATAATTGGATTTTCCCTTTACATTCTATTCTAATTATGTAATTTAGAGATCTATTTCTATATTTAAGATTTAAGATAGATTTATTATATTTAGATTAAAGTTCAGTTACAGATTTCTTTATCTCTTTCTATTGTTATATGTTATATTTGTTATTTCTTTTTTTTTTTTCTTGTATAATTTTTTTCTTTCTATAGAATCTTTTCTTTTATATACCTTTTATATACTATATATTTATATTCATACTAGCTATTCATACTAGATTATTATATCTATTATTTATTATAGGATATACTTTATTACTTTTTACTTTACTATTTCAATAAATTCAAAGAAATTAGATAAATATTTTTTATGAATATTCTGAATATTAAATATGAATATTTGCAATATTATATATATATATATCATATATATATATATATTAGAATTATATATATTAGAATTCTATTTTCTATTTTTAGATTCTATTTTCTATTATATATAATTATATATTATTATATATTAAATATATTAAAGAATATTAAATATGAAAATTACATTACTTTTTTTGTATATTCTTTTTGTATATATTCCTTTAGAAAAAAAAAGAAATATAAATATAAAATACGTATGTAATTATTACATTATGCAAATATTAGAATGAAGATAGAAAATAGAATCTTTTAGAATATTTTTCTTTGATTTTTTATTTTCTTTTCTTCTTTTTTTTTTTTTCTATTTGTATGTTATTATTGAGGGAATTTTGAAATTTATGGAATTAAGTATTAATTATAGATAATGACTAATAAAGAGTAATTCCTTATTGAACAATATATGTCTTTCACATACAACGAGAAAAAGGAGTCACCTACCTTTTGAATGGCAGTTCCAAAAAAACGTACTTCTATGTCAAAAAAGCATATTCGTAGAAATCTTTGGAAAAAAAAAGGATCTTTAGAGGCAGTAAAAGCTTTTTCTTTAGCTAAATCTGTTTCCACCGGACAGTCAAAAAGTTTTTTTGTGCGACAAAAAAAAGTCTTGGAAAAATCTTAATTGACATGTTTCAAAGAACTTCCAAATTTCCATTTGATTCAAAGTACTCAGTATTTTGTATTTGATGTTTTTTTTATCATTTTTTTATATTTTTTATAGTCTTTCTATATTTCTATTATATTTCTTTCTATATTTCTATTATATTCTATTTTCTTTCTTTTATTCTATTTATTGAAATTTATATTGATTGATATTGAATTCGTGAGATGGTTTTTTCTTTCCTATGAATTGTGCTTTTCAAAATTGAAAAGCACAATTACGATAGACAAGGAAAGAATCTGAATATTTCATTATACTTTATACTAAGGTGTTGGGTCTCAAAATCGTTAGAAAAAAATTATGAATTTTATACCCCGACTGAGAACGAAACTAGTGAGTTATGACTCTTCCGGATAAAAAAGAGCTAGGTTTCTAGTACGGAAAAGTTTATTATTAAAACTGAACTTACGAAGATACTAATTAAGTATTATTGATATTGAACATTTCCATATGAATGGAAATGCATCTTTCTTCATTTTTTCCTAAACTCTATTTAATATCGACAATTCAACATTAATTTCCTATTATTATTGAAGGTAAGCCGCCATGGTGAAATTGGTAGACACGCTGCTCTTAGGAAGCAGTGCTAGAGCATCTCGGTTCGAGTCCGAGTGGCGGCATAAAAAATAATTAATATTATATATATTGATATAATATAGACACAATAGATCTAATAGAATATAAACTAAAATATTTTAAATATTCTATTTTTATTTTAGATTCTATTTAATCCCCTCCCCGATTTCAATTATTTAAAAGGGACTCTTCTTTATGATATTTGCAACCTTAGAACATATATTAACTCATATTTCCTTTTCGATCATCTCAATTGTGATTATGATTCATTTGATGAACTTATTAATCTACGAAATTGAAGGATTACGTAATTCGTCAGAAAAAGGGATTATAGCTACTTTTTTCTCTATAACAGGGTTTTTATTTATTCGTTGGTTTTCTTCGGGACATTTTCCCTTAAGTAATTTATACGAATCTTTAATCTTCCTTTCATGGAGTTTATCCATTATTCATATGATTCCGTATCTTGGGAATCATAAAAATGATTTAAGCGCAATAACTGCACCAAGTGCCATTTTTACCCAAGGTTTCGCCACGTCAGGTCTTTCAACTGAAATGCATCAACCCACAATATTAGTACCTGCTCTACAATCTCAGTGGTTAATGATGCATGTCAGTATGATGCTATTGAGCTATGCAGCTCTTTTATGCGGATCGTTATTATCAGTTGCTCTTATAGTGATTACATTTCAAAAAAAAATCGATTTTTTTTTGAAAAACAAGAATTTTTTCAGTTTAAGGAAGTCGTTTTTCTTTGGTGATATGAAATATTTGAACGAAAAAGGAAGTGTATTAAAAAAGATTTCTTTCCTCTCATTTCAAAATTTTTACAAATATCAATTAATTCAGCGTTTGGATTATTGGAGTTATCGTGTCATTAGTTTAGGGTTTACCTTTTTAACCATAGGCATTCTTTCTGGAGCAGTATGGGCTAATGAAGCATGGGGCTCTTATTGGAATTGGGACCCTAAGGAAACTTGGGCATTTATTACTTGGACCATATTTGCAATTTATTTACATACTAGAACAAATCCAAAATTGCAAGATCAAGGTACAAATTCGGCATTTGTAGCTTCTATAGGATTTATACTAATTTGGATATGCTATTTTGGGATCAATCTATTAGGAATCGGGTTCCATAGTTATGGTTCATTCCAATTAATATCTAATTGAATAAAAGAAATTACATGAAGAATACATAAAAAAATCGTCTGATACACAATGAAAATTTGTGCGAGTTTTTGAGAACCGTTTAAATAGAGGAATTATTCAAATGGTTCTCAAAAACTTTAGATGTATCTCATTACAATTCTAATTAACCCTTCCCTTTTTTTTTCATTGTCCAACGAAGAATCGTGAAAATATGAAAGTCAAAGAATTCTAAGACTTTCTTTCCAATTAATGAAATTTATTTCATTTATTATTGAATCTAAAAAAAGAATTAGTATCTATAAAAATAATTAGATAATAGAACTTGTACCTTGTCAACCGATAATGGGAGAACGAAATCAGGATAAAAACCAATTCCTATTACAGGTAGAAAGATACAGATCGAAACAAATAGTTCCCGTGGTCCAGAATCAAAAAAATTCGATTTTGGAATATTGAATAGCTTGTATCCATAGAAAATCTGACGTAACATAGATAATAAAAAAATAGGAGTTAATATCATTCCAATTGCCATTACAAAAGTAATTAACATTTTTGGCATGAAAAGATATTTTGGGCTGGTAATTATTCCAAAAAAGACTAAAAATTCTGCAACAAAACCACTCATTCCTGGCAACGCAAGAGAAGCCATCGAGAAACTACTAAACATGGTAAAGATTTTTGGCATTAGGATAGATATCCCCCCCATTTCTTCGAGATAAACAAAACGTATTCTATCACAACTTGTTCCTGCTAAGAAAAAAAGTGCAGCACCAATCAATCCATGAGATAGTATTTGTAAAATGGCTCCATTAAGTCCCATGCCAGTTATAGAACCAATTCCTATAATTATGAAACCCATGTGAGATACGGAAGAATAGGCAATACGCTTTTTTAAATTGCGTTGACCGAGAGAAGTTGAAGCTGCATAAATGATTTGTATTATTCCTACTATCACCAACCAGGGAGATAATCTAGAATGAGCGTGAGCTAATAATTCCATATTGATCCGAATCAATCCATATGCTCCCATCTTTAATAATATTCCAGCTAAAAGCATACACGTACTGTAATGTGCTTCCCCATGGGTATCTGGTAACCATGTATGTAGGGGTATCATCGGCAATTTGACAGCATAAGCAATAAGAAAACCAAAATATAGTATTATTTCCAATGCTGCAGGATACGATTGATTAGCTAATTTTTCTAAATCTAATGTTGGTTCATTGGAACCATATAAACCCATACCTAGAACCCCTATTAAGAGAAAAATGGAACCTCCGGCAGTGCACAAAATAAACTTTGTAGCCGAGTACAGGCGTTTTTTTCCTCCCCACATGGATAAAAGTAAGTAAACAGGAATTAATTCTAATTCCCACATGATGAAAAAAAGCAAAAGGTCTCGAGAAGAAAATGATCCTATTTGGCCACTATACATTGCTAACATCAAGAAATAGAAAAATCGCGGATTTCGAGTAACTGGCCAAGCTGCTAAAGTAGCTAAAGTAGTGATAAATCCTGTCAGTAAAATGGGTCCTATGGAAAGTCCATCGGTTCCCAGTCTCCAGTGAAAATCAAAAAGATTGATCCATTTAGAATCCTCCTTCAATTGGAGTAATGGATCGTCCAATTGGAAATGATAACAAAATACATAGGTCATTAGAAGGAGTTCTAGGATACATATACATAGAGTATACCACCTATACACCTTATTTCCCCTATGAGGGAAAAAGACAATTGAAGAACCCGCGAATATGGGCAAAACAAGAAGTATTGTTAACCAAGGAAAATAACTCGTGATAAAGACAAGATAAAATTAGACCAGAAAACCCCGTGCTCGGGAGAAGAATAATATATTTTCTTTTCTCGAGTACGGGCTTTTGTCGGTAAAGAGGAATCAAATGATTCAAGTGGAGTTTTTTGTCACATATCAATAAGAAAGACCCATGCTGCGAGTTGTTTCATGCCATAAATAAACACGGACACTCAAAAAATCCGTTGGACAAGCGGATTCACATCTTTTACAACCTACACAATCCTCGGTTCTTGGTGCAGAAGCAATTTGCTTAGCTTTACATCCATCCCAAGGTATCATTTCCAATACATCCGTGGGACAAGCTCGAACACATTGGGTACATCCTATACATGTATCATAAATCTTTACTGAATGTGACATTGGGTCTATAAATTCCAGTTTTGAACACAAAAAATTTTCGATCTGGTAAAAGAAAATAAGAAAATGAAATAAATCATATATTTTCTATTGTAGACACCAGACGAATCAATGATTTACCAAAAATTGAAGAATCAATAGATTTTATAATCTGTGTATGAGAAAGGGCCAAGATACTTTGATTTCCATTTCAATAACCATGAAATATGAGTTTACGAATGAAATTCATGTTAATTTTACTATATTTCTATATGTATATGAATCTATATAGATCCATATACATATAGAAATAGAATTAAGGATATGATGATATATTATATATCAGATGAATACGTTTGTTATTAGGTTAGTTATAGAATAGGTTAGTAACTCTAAATCATAAATATATATGAAAAAAGAGAAGAAAGAAAATAAAAAGAAATAAGAATAATAGAATATTATATTCTATCGAATTCTAATTCTATTATCTTATTATTCATTATAGAATATAGAATCTTAATATTCTAATTCTATTTAGAATTCTATCTAAAAATCTTATGTTTTGATTTATATGTTATGTGAAAATAGAAGAATTATGACTAATTATTCAGCAAATTCGATTGATTAATACGAGTTGATTTTCTGTTACGATGGATCGACGAAACAATAGCTAACCCAATAGCTGCTTCAGCAGCCGCAATAGCTATAACAAAGATTGAGAAAATTTCTCCTTTTAATTGCCGACTATCAAATATATCGGAAAATGTGACAAGATTTATATTCACCGAATTCAGTATAAGCTCAAGACACATAAGTGCTCTAACCATGCTCCGACTTGTGATCAGTCCATAGATACCGATAGAAAATAAATAAACACTTAGAAAAAGTACATGCTCTAACATCATTGATAAATCCCTCATATATCTTCAGAAGATATTCGCAGTAGATTGAAACAAAATAGATGAAATCCATTTTCCTTCTTTCATTTTAAAAAAGGAAGTTCTTATTTCTTATTATATTAGATTATTGACGAGCCATAGTAATTGCACCTATCAAAGAAACTAAAAGAATTATAGAAATGAGTTCAAAAGGAAGATAAAAATCTGTGGATAAATGAATCCCAATTTGTTGAACGTTACTTATTAAGTCCTGTTCTATAATCTGATTTGATCTTGTAGTCCGAAAAATTCCGGACCATGACGTATCTGGGATAGTAGTCATTAATGAAAAAAAAATACTTGTACAAACCAGTGAAGTAATCCTATCTCCAAAGGTCCACAAATAGGAATCATTGGAATATTCTGAACCGTTCATGAACATCACAGCAAATATGATTAATACATTTATGGCTCCCACATAAATAAGGAATTGTGCGGCAGCTACAAAATAGGAATTCAATGAAATATATAATAAGGATATACAAAAAAGAACCAATCCCAATGAAAAGGCAGAATCAATGGGATTGGTAAGTAATACTACTCCCAGACCTCCTAATATAAGAACTGATCCCAGAAATACTACAAGAATATCATGTATTGGTCCAGGTAAATCCATTATGAAATAAAAGATAAAGAAAGAAGTTGAAATATTTCATGACCTTACTAAGGGTCCAGGAAAGGAACTTTTTTTTTTATATGATACCTTCCTAATTGAATGAAAAAAAAAATGAATATCATTAGATAGATAAAAGAAAGTTATTTGGTTAATCCTACTTTATTCCAAACCAAATCTTAGTAATTACTAAGTAATTAGTAATTGGTAATCGTTCTTGAACCAAGCAAAGGTTTTTTATTTTTTCATTTTTTTTGTTGAATCCATAACTGTTTGAATTGTGTAATCTCCAATTATTGATATTGGTAACCGACCTAAAGAAATTTGATTATAATTTAATTCGTGACGATCATAAGTGGAAAGCTCATATTCTTCAGTCATTGATAAACAGTTTGTTGGACAATACTCGACACAGTTACCACAAAATATACAGACACCAAAATCAATACTATAATGAAGCAATTGTTTTTTCTTAATATCTTTTTCAAATTTCCAATCAACAATGGGAAGGTCTATTGGACATACGCGAACACATACTTCACAAGCAATACATTTATCAAATTCAAAGTGGATTCGACCACGAAAACGCTCTGATGTGATTGATTTTTCATAAGGATATTGAATAGTTACAGGTAAACGATTTGTATGGGATAAGGTAATTATGAAACTTTGTCCAATGTACCTTGCGGCTCGTATTGTTTGTTTGCCATAATTCATGAACCCAGTAACCATAGGTAACATATTTTAGATATCCATGAATAAGATTTATGTTTCTTTCTCTTGGTTGAGATAAGTTATGAATATAGAATATTCATTATTGTTTTCTCTTAATTTCTTCTTTTTATTTATAGTTTATAGTGAAGTTTATAGTGAAACAAGTTGAAAAGAAGTTGTCAATAATAAATTACCTAGAGAAATAGGTAAAAGAAATTTCCATCCAAGATTTAATAATTGATCCATTCTCATCCTAGGTAACGTCCATCTTGTTGTGATAGGAATGAACAGAAACAAATAAGCTTTAGCTAATGTAATAAAAATACTAATTGCTATTACAAAGACTCTAAACATTTTATTTATTTCAAAAAGTTCAGTAAGAGATATGTACGGAATAGAAAAATGCCACCCACCTAAGTAAAGAACTGTTACAAATAATGAAGAAACTAATAGGTTTAGGTAAGAAGCAAGATAAAAGAACCCGTATTTTATACCTGAATATTCGGTTTGATAACCTGCTACTAATTCCTCCTCTGCTTCTGGTAAATCAAAGGGTAATCTTTCACATTCTGCTAGAGAAGACATTAGAAAAACTAGAAACCCTATGGGCTGACGCCACAGATTCCATCCCCCAAAACCATATTTAGACTGTGCCTCAATTATATCAACTGTACTTGAACTGTTAGATAATTATAGTCGATGATAACATCACTGCTCCCATCGCTATTCCAAAACCGTACATGAAACCTAAGCTTCATACGGCTCCTCTATGGCCACAAAGAAATGTAAGGTAAGGACTAGGTCAGTATTATTGCTCTCCTTGGACCTTAGGTAAATACAATGTAAAGATAAATTGGAGATTTGAGAGCCCTCAATTCGACCAATAAAATTCTGTCTGCTAGAATAAGAAAAAGCACTTCCGAATTGATCTCATCCCTTATAATGATATTCTAAATCAAAAATTCTCTTTGTTCAGCAATAACTTAATCTTTCAATAAAATACTCGTTCTATTCATAAATAGAAAGAATTGGGCATTAGTTAATGAATCATTATAAGAATTACCATATGCATATGGATGAAGAAAGAAATATTTTATTATTATTCCCGTTTTATTCTTTTTTATTCTATTATAGTATTGCATTCTATTTGTCTTGTTCCTGTTCTTCTTTCTGAAAACAAAAAAAAAAAGGAAATAAAATAAAGGATTAATTCGTTCTTGATAGTCATTTATTTAATCAGTGAATAGTAGCATACTCTAGATCGGAATCGTGGGGAAGTACTGCTTGATCATTTCTACCAACTTCAAGCCCTTATTATGATTCGTTTTATGCAAAGTTTTATGCAAAAATACCTTTTTTGATACCTTACATTATTTCCATTACTCATCCTTTGCGTACTTTGGTGTTCCTAACTGCCCACTTCTTTTTGATTGATCCCCAGTATAGTAATAAATACAGTTGATCTTTTGCATCCGCTTCAAGATATGACGACTAATAAAAGAATCTCAATCTTGGGGTAAACAACTTATGTTTACTTCAATTTTCTTCTTGTACCTAGGGAATGAGATTTTTATTGTTTTACTGCAAATTGAGGAGCAGTTTTGTTTCACTCATATAACTATCTGGTTTAACTCATAGAACTTCAATGTTTAAGAAAAAAAAAAAAATGAAGATATTTATTCAAGACATTCAATTTCTTTATTTAATTTAGAAACTTTATATTTGAATAAAGTAAGTAAAGTATAACGTAAATAAAGTAAGTGAAGATAAAGAAATTAATAAAAAAAAATCTTTTTTTTATTCTTTTCTTTGATATTCATATTTACATATTGAATTCTATGAATTCTATTTCTATTTTATTATATTGAAATCTCAATTCATTTCTTATTTATTTTCTATAAAATAGATAAAAAAAAGTTCATGTTCCAACGAATCACACGTAGAGATATTGCTAACACACATAGAGTTAATGGTATTTCATAACTAATCGATTGAGCTGCAGCTCGTAGACCGCCTGAAAAGGAATACTTATTATTTGATCCATATCCTGACATAAGAAGACCAATGGGGACAATACTTGAAAAGGCAATCCATAAAAAAACACCTATACTCAGATCAGCTAAAACAAGGTGATATCCAAAAGGAACTACTAAATAACTTAGTAGAATTGATATAAACCCTATAGAAGGTCCGACCCTAAATAAACGAATATTACCTCTAGATGGAAGAATATCCTCCTTCAAAAGTAGTTTGGTCCCGTCCGCTAAAGCTTGAAGAATTCCTAATGGGCCGGCATATTCAGGTCCAATACGTTGTTGTATTGCTGCAGATATTTTTCTTTCTAACCACACAATGACTAATACCCCCATTGTGATTCCTAAGACAAGGGTTAAAATGGGGACAAAAATCCATATGAGTCCATAGACTTCTTTTAAGGATTCTAATCTATAAAAAGAATTAATAGTTTGTACTTCTGTCGTATCAATTATCATTTCAACGATCAACTTCTCCCATAATAATATCTATACTACCTAGTATCGTCATGATATCAGCCAATTTCATTCTTTTAACTAGCTGGGGAAGAATTTGCAAATTGATAAAACCGGGTGGACGAATTTTCCATCTCCAGGGGAAAACACTACTATCTCCTATTAAATAAATTCCTAATTCTCCTTTTGGGGCCTCTACCCTTACATAAAGTTCTTGTTTTAACAATTCAAAATTGGGTGAAAGTTTTTTAGTAATAAATCTATATTCAAAATTATTCCATTCGGAATTTTTTGTCCTATGAAAACGCCGGTTTTCTAAATTTTCATAAGGTCCTCCAGGAATTCCTTCTAGAGCCTGTTGAATGATTTTTATGGATTCTTGCATTTCACCGATTCTTACTAAATAACGAGCTAATGTATCGCCTTCTTTTTGCCATTTGACTTCCCAATCAAATTTATTGTAACACTCATAGCAATCAACTTTACGAAGATCCCATTGGATTCCAGAAGCTCGTAACATTGGTCCTGATAAACCCCAATTTATTGTCTCCTCCCCACCAATAATGCCCACTCCTTCAACTCGTTCCAAAAAAATGGGATTTCGCGTAATGAGTTTTTGATACTCAACAACTTCTGTTAAAAAAGAATCACAGAAATCAAAACATTTATCTATCCAGCCATAAGGTAAATCCGCAGCTACTCCTCCGATGCGGAAATAATTATGCATCATCCGCATACCTGTGGCGGCTTCGAATAGATCATATATTAATTCCCTCTCTCTTAAAATATAGAAAAAGGGAGTCTGTGCACCAATATCGGCCATAAAAGGGCCAAGCCATAACAAATGGGAGGCTATACGGCTCAGCTCCAGCATAATAACTCTGATATAACTGGCCCTTTTAGGCACTTGAACACTTTCCAATCGTTCTGGTGCATTTACTGTTATTGCTTCTGTGAACATAGTAGCTAAATAATCCCAACGTGTTACATAAGGCAAATATTGTATAATTGTTCGGTTCTCCGCTATTTTTTCCATCCCTCTGTGTAAATAGCCCAATATAGGTTCACAGTCAATAACATCTTCACCATCCAGAGTAACGATCAGCCGAAGAACACCATGCATTGATGGGTGATGAGGACCCATATTGACTATTATGAAATTTTCTCTTGTAGCCGGTACAGTCATATTTTTTTTTCCTTAATTCATTATTTCATGAATTTCTTAAAATGAAAAATCTAAAAAAAAATAATAACTGAACTAATATAAAAATAACTAATATAAAAAGAATTAAAAAAGAAAAAAGAACAAGGATAATAAGAAGAAAATAATAAGAAACTCAAATACTAAATTCAAATTGAATTAACGAGTTTTTGGTTCCCGAATATCTAAAAGATCCATTAATTTCTTGTAACGCACTTTCTTTTTCTTTGACAAATAAGTCAATAATCGTTGACGTTTTCCCAGAATTCTTCGTAGACCCCTTTGCGATAAAAAATCTCTTTTGTGCAATTCTAAATGTGAAGTAAGTCTCCGTATCTTACTGGTGAAATGGAATACTTGAAATTCAACAGACCCACTATTTTCTTCTTTTTCTTCTTTTTCTTCTTGTGTAATAACTGAAATGAATGAATTTTTGACCATAAATTAAAATTTTTATCTTTCTTTTCTGTGAATTTTACCGATCAGGAAAAATAATAATATTTATTATGCCAGTTATTTTCATCTAGTATACATCAAAATTGGATTTCATTCATATACTACTTTGTTTTTTATTTATGTGGTTTATTTTTTTCTGTTTTGTATATTTGATCCAAATATACAAAACATATATGTATTCACGAAAGAGAACAATTTTTTTTTAATGAAAAGGATTCTGTTCTTCCTAATGAAAATTAATACACTATGAAATCAGCATGATGTATTAGAATGTTACACAGTTTATATGTTTCGGCTTTCATCTACCGAATATGTTACAAGATATGTAGTAAATCTACTATAAATTTTTTTTTTTCATTTTTTTTTCATTGAAATTGAATTCATTCTGAATTGTGAATACATATGTATTCTTGACATACTGAAACGACTGCTGTTATTGGTATCAAACCAATAGCGATTCATACAAGCTAAATCTTCTAATCGATAATTGGGCCAAAGAAACAATTTGAATTTCATGAAATTTTTTCTATCTGTATTAATATTAATATGTTTGTCCTCATTCAAAAATTGTCCACAGTTTCTTATTTTGTTTTCATTGCAAAATATTGGATTTCTATCCACACCATTAAAATTCTGGGAATTGAAACAAATTCGAATTCGAAATTCTCTACGACGTCTGGGAGATAGAATATTTTCAGGAACAAGTAAATCATAATGATTTTTGTCTCCAATCAAAAATATGTTGCTGTGTCTTGCAATATATTTTTCAAAACCCCCTTTCTCAATATATCTTTTTTTTGTGTATTTTTTCTTTTTTTGGTACTTCTTATTATCGACCAATGAAATATCCATAGTTTGATATATAATAGATTTTCCTTTCCTTCGTATAGATAGACAAATTGGTTCAATAATAAATATTCCCTTTCTTATCAATTCTGCAAGAGCTAGGTCTTTTTGAATCATCATTTGATCCATATTTATTTCACTTCTTTGAATCGAAGATATAGCAATATCCTTTGGATTTATCAGTCTAAGTAGGAAACAATATATTCTGATATTTTTAATTATTTTTTTCTTATTCAAGGGATCAGACCATCTTAGTTGAAAAAGGAAATATTTTTTCAAAAAGAAATCTAGTTCCATTTCATTATTGCTCTTATATTGTTTTTTTTTTAGTAGATTCCATACAAGATTTCCTTGGACCTGTTGTTCGTTTTCTTCCTGCTTGAAATTTACTAATTCAAGATATTTTTTTTTATTAGATGATTTATTTGGATTTACGTTAATGTTTTTACTTTTTTCATTTATAGAAAAATTAAAAAATAGTGATTTGATTGGGATGATCCAAGGTTTAATTTGATATACATCAAAAAGTAGCACAAATTCTGGGAAGAACCAAGTTTCTAGATTGGATATAGTAATAGTATCATGATTTGATGCGGTATCATATAACCTTTCTTTATTCATTCCCATGCAATCAAAAAAGAAACTTTTTTGATTGAATGGTTTGATCTCTTGATGAATTGTAGGATAAAAAAGACCTTTTTTTTCCATTTTTTTTAAATTCTTAAATTTCATCTTAGTATTTTTCTGAATCTTGATACCAATATGTGCATTGGTCCAGATCTCAATATCATTTCTAAAATTTAGAAAACAAAGATCAAGAATTCTACAATTAAAATATTTTCTATCCAAATTGATATTCCTATCAATAAGATATCCTTTTTCTAGATAATCATTACTAGGTATACTTACTAATACATAAAATGATTCAGGTTTCGATATATTGAAATAATATGGAATTTCTTGGTCCCTTTTTCTTTCTAATGTTGATCCAGAAATGTATAAATTAGGGAGGCTTATGTATTTATATGATAAAATATCATATCTGTAATGTTTTTTCCATTTGTCTTTTTGACTCATAAATAGATTCACTGTATTGTCATTTTTATTCATGGAATAAAGAAATTGGTATTTTTTATATAAATCCAATTGGTTTAATTCCTTATTTTGAATCATACGATGTTTATTGATTCTATTTCGCCATTCTTTAGGTATTACTGGAGACCTTTTTTTTTGAGATAAATCGTATTGATAATGACCTTTTAACCAGTTTTTCCATTCGTTCATTACATACGTATTAATTTTATTATGTGAATTAAATATTCCATGTATCATACAATAATCTTTTAAATTATCCTTAAGAAAAGGATAGCTCTCTTGATATTTAAGTACAGGTCTTAATTTATACTTATTAAGTAATTGATTTTGTGATATTTTGTAAAAAACATATGCTTGGGACAAGGAAGATAAGTTCCAATAAGTATTGGGATTTTGATTGCTATTCTTAGTATTATCAGTATTTGAAAACAATTTTTTTATAGTCAAAATAAAATTCATTGTATTTTGATTTTTTTCATCAATTCCTTCTTGTTCTTTATTTATTTCATTGTTGTAAATGGATTTATTAAAGATCTTTTTTGTTGATTCAAAGAAAAGTTGTGCATTTATCTTCTTTGTTGATTCAAAGAAAAGTTGTGCATTTATCTTAGAAATGGTAATGGTGCATAGCAAAATATCTATGTATATTTTTTCAATGAATGATTTGATAAAGTAGTGTGATTTACGCATTAATCGGATATTTTTCCTTTTTAATATTTTCCAAATATGTTTCTGTGATCCTGATTCTTTATTATCAGAAATTAGAACTATTTTTTTTTTTTTCTTGTCTTTTGCGGTTCGTTCAATTTGATTCCTTATTTTTATTGTCTTATCAGAAAGATCTTTCATTCTTTTTTCTATTAGTGAATAATTTAACCAATTCATCGTTCGATTTAGAACGGACGATTCGCGAAGAATCTTATTATTTCTTTTGAAATATTTTTTGTTTTCGTTCGGTTCATACACTTTTTCTTTCCTCAATTCAAATAAGAAAATTGGATTTACTTTTTTCATTATTAGTTTGATAAGTTGAACTATTACCCCTTTTGTTTTTTCTTTTCTAACTTTTAGAAATGATTTTTTATTGAAAGAATTTAAAACTTGTAAAAATTTCTTTTTCACCTTTTTTTTTCTTTTTTGGAGTTCTTTATAAATAGGTTCAAAAAAAGAAGGCCGTTTTCGGGGAGAACCAAAGGGAAGTTCTGCTTCCAGTCCCCAGACTGTTAAAAAACAAAAATTTGTTTTTTTCTCTTTTTTTTTCATTAGATCTCTATGATGAGATTGTGCCTTAGATTTTCTCCAAGGTTTTAGACAGAAAGGATATAGAATCTTTATCTGAATACCATTTATTAACCAATCTTGGGGAAATTCTTTTTCTGATAATTGAACACCATTATAGGTGCATTTAATATGGATTTCTCTATTCCATTCCTTAAAATCCTCGTCCCACTCGGTATTTTGGAAAAATAAAATACGTAAAATATTTTTTGCTATTATTAATGAAGGCAATATAATGTATTTTCTAAGAAAAGATTGGGTTATTAACATAAAACTTCTTATTATTTGAGTAAATATAAAGGCATCCCAAGCTTCTGATACTTCTATCTGTTCGTTTTTATATTTTT